TTATATTAATAGTCATTAGTGATTTTCGTTCTAGTATAATAGTGAGATGTAATAGAATGTCTAGGTTCAGTATTTATGATTCCGCAGTTACGGCATAACATATGCGACTTAGCATTGGCAGATTCTTTTATTCTGTTCATTAACATTTCGGATCCGGGCGTAGAATCTTCTATTGATTCGATACGGAATGCCTGGACCGATTAGATTCTCTCTTCTCTTTTCCTTGTACCAGATTCATACTTAATTGATTCAATCTGTTGAATTCCGAGGAACCCTTACATTTACATATAACATAAGAAAACAACTTATTATAGGCTTGGGGTCTGTACTACCCCGACCCCCAATCGAGTTATTTAGTTAAAGTTAGACGTTTTGAAAAAGTCACTCCATTTCGGACCAATTCCTAGTGCTAGGCGATTGGGATTGATTCAAAATCCTTGTTTTGTTAATGGAGCCTAGTGAAACCAAGGTGTTAGATTTCAGGACAATCAAAAGGGGGTTTGTTTTGAAGCATCCCTACACGGTGGAGCGTAGCCCGATAGTGGAATCGTTTAGTTTAAATTCATAAGATCATAAGTATAAGTGATCCCCATAAGATATTTTTTTCTGGTCTAATCGTGCGTTATCGATATCGAACGATTGATTCTAATTCTATAAACCAAACCTATACCTACAGATACCTATAGCTATAGAAATAGAAGAGAGAACAAACGTCGATACATTTCTTTCATTAAGACTAAGACTAATTCATTGTTTCAGAGATATGAATTTGGATTGTTGTTTTACCAACGGGTGATCAGTCTAGGTCTAGAGATTCATAACTCTTCCAAGCCCAAAGGACCCTAATCTTCTTGCATAAAGTCTGAATTGGTAGAATTCAAATGGTGAGCAATTGGAGTAGATTCGGATACAAAAAAATTAGTATTGTACAAAGAAAAATGACTACTTACTTTGCTAGTCCAGTTATATGAATAAAACTCTATTTGACACCGAAACTTACGAAAGAGTTTCAGTTTCTTTTTTTTCAATTCTGGCTTTTCCACAAATACAAGAATAGGTCCTAGATCCGTGCCACTTACTACTAGATTTAGATTTTGTTGGGCCGGGGTGGAAGTTTTAGCCTCATGTCATTCATTATTTTGATTGACTTCATTGATTGAATGCGATTAGGTATACCAAAGCCGCATCAATAACTCTTTCATCATGGGCAGTAAAAGAGGAAAAAGGTCGTATGTAATTCATACAGGAGGATTGATGATGAACAAGAATGACTTTGTTTATCCTATATTGGATAAATGCCCATTGGATGGAATCCATTTTTTCACTTTTATGTCCCTGGCTAGGGATCTCCAGGACACGCGGGAATGCCTTCTTTATATGGCCCAACCGGCCATAGGCGGCGCTAATGAGATGATAAAATGGGTACAAAACTCTACAAAAAACATACAATCAATCAAATTATATTATATATATAATAGGGCATAGGGCTATACGGACTCGAACCGTAGACCTTCTCGGTAAAACAGATCAAACTGATCATTATCGAAATGATTCGAACTGTTTCAAAGACCCAACATGCATTTTTGTGCATTGGGCTCTTTCATCAACTGATGGATCAATCAGTTAGTCCACCATATTTTATCTTTATAGGAAGATAACGAGATGGCTCCATGTGCTCTGATTCTTTATTTATATTCTGATCCAGGAGCAATACCAAAGTGTTTCAAAGGATTACCTTGACGTAGGTCTGTCTTAGGCCTAGATCAACCTCAATGGAGTCCCTGTCGTTCCGCTTCAAGCGTCAAATATGATACTTCATACACCTCAAAGTTCATAGGACGAAAGGAGGTTATTTTGAGGTCCCTATTATACTCATTAGGCCTAACATTGAATTAACTGGGTATTCACCTTATCAATGATAAAATCAATGGTTGGTTCTATTTCGTACCCGAATCGGAACTGAATCGAACCCAATACTTGTCAGGCTATTGTTCTCTTGTTCCCTCGAATCAATGGAGTAAGACATCAATCTTTCAATAAGAGAAGATCAATTTCTTTGATTGCATGATGAACTCCCCTGAAAAGCATTGGCGCGCGTGTAAACGAGGTGCTCTACCAACTGAGCTATAGCCCTTGTGATAGATATCTTATCATATGGATCATTTCTTGTCAAGATAGATATTACATGATCTAACACGATACTCTAATCCGTTTCCTGCCAAGGGTTGATATTGCTTAGAAGCCATATTCCATCTATAATAAATACCCGTGCGATGCGCTCCATTCTTTCTCTTTGTGATGATAAATGACCTACTTAACCCAGTGGTTAGAGTATTGCTTTCATACGGCGGGAGTCATTGGTTCAAATCCAATAGTAGGTAGAACTTATTAGGTACCGGAGTCAATGAATGGCATCTAATAAGTTTTTCTACCCCCTTTTCTTTTATTGATTTTGTATCTTTCCCTTATTCCCATCCCGCTCACTACTCTTGTTCGTTACATCAATCAGATTGATTCCACTTGATTGTACGGAATCCAATATGGTGTATAAACAGAACTTTTTTATTCTAATGGATTATGATGGATCAACTAGTACGAAATAGCATTGATAGCCTCTACTCGTGCCCTAGCTCGTCTGAGAGCTAAATTCGCCTCAATTACTTGTCTCTTGCCTTCCGCTTTCCTCAGGTTAGCTTCAGCTATTTCAAGAGTTTGCTGAGCTTCTTGCGGATCAATATCACTACCCTTCTCCGCATCATTTACTAATATGGTGATTTCATTATTGCCTATTCTGGCAAACCCCCCCATCAGAGCCATCGTTAACCATTGGTCGTCGAGGCGTATTCTTAAAATACCGATATCCACGGCCGTGGCAACGGGGGCGTGGTTTGGTAATACGCCGATTTGGCCACTATTAGTAGATAAAATGATTTCTTTCACTTCTGAATCCCAAATAATTCTATTAGGAGTCAGTACACTAAGATTTAGGGTCATTTCTTCAATTTGCTCTCTACTTCTAAGTTCATAGCCTTCGCGGTAGCTTCATCGATATTACCTACCAAATAAAAGGCCTGCTCGGGAAAACTATCTAATTCTCCGGAAAGGATCAGTTGAAACCCCCTAATTGTTTCTGCGAGACCAACATATTTCCCTGGAGAACCAGTAAATACTTCTGCTACAAAGAAGGGTTGTGATAAGAAACGTTCAATTTTTCGCGCTCTTGCTACGGTTAAACGATCCTCTTCGGATAATTCGTCCAGTCCAAGAATAGCTATAATGTCCTGAAGTTCTTTGTAACGTTGTAAAGTTTGCTTAACTCTTTGCGCAGTTTCGTAATGTTCTTCGCCAACGATCCGAGGTTGGAGCATAGTTGACGTTGAATCTAAAGGATCTACTGCTGGATAGATACCTTTGGCAGCTAATCCTCTTGATAGTACGGTAGTAGCATCCAAATGCGCAAATGTCGTAGCAGGAGCAGGATCAGTCAAATCGTCCGCAGGTACATAAACTGCTTGAATGGAAGTTATAGATCCTTCTTTAGTAGAAGTAATTCTTTCTTGCAAAGAACCCATTTCTGTACTAAGGGTAGGCTGATAACCCACGGCGGAAGGCATTCTACCTAATAAGGCAGATACTTCTGACCCCGCTTGGACGAAGCGAAAGATATTGTCGATAAATAGAAGTACGTCTTGTTCATTAACATCACGGAAATATTCCGCCATGGTTAGGGCAGTCAAACCGACTCTCATACGAGCTCCCGGCGGTTCATTCATCTGTCCATATACTAGAGCTACTTTGGATTCTGCAATATTTTCTTCATTAATCACCCCGGATTCTTTCATTTCCATGTAAAGATCATTTCCTTCACGAGTGCGTTCTCCTACTCCGCCGAATACAGATACACCCCCATGAGCTTTGGCAATGTTGTTGATTAATTCCATGATGAGTACTGTTTTACCCACTCCGGCTCCCCCGAATAGTCCGATTTTTCCCCCACGCCGATAAGGCGCTAAAAGATCCACCACTTTAATGCCCGTTTCAAAGATTGATAATTTGGTATCTAACTGTATAAAAGCGGGTGCGGATCTATGAATAGGAGATGTTGTGCGAGTATCTACAGGACCTAAATTATCAACAGGTTCTCCAAGAACATTGAAAATTCGTCCTAGAGTGGCTCCACCGACTGGAACACTTAGAGGAGCTCCCGTGTCAATCACTTCCATTCCTCTCATCAGCCCATCTGTAGCACTCATAGCTACAGCTCTAACTCGATTATTTCCTAATAATTGCTGTACCTCACAAGTCACATTAATTTCCTGACCTGCGGTATCTCGACCCTTAACTACCAAAGAGTTGTAAATATTAGGCATCTTCCCCGGGGGAAAAGCTACATCCAGTACCGGACCAATGATTTGAGCGATACGTCCCAGATTTTTTGTTGAAACACCGGGACCAGAAGTAGTAGGATTGATTCTCATAAAAAACTGAACTATGTCTAAAGTTTTTGCGAATATTACCGAACCGAAAATGTCCGATAGCAAGTTGATCGGTTAATTCAATAAGAAATGGGAGTTAGCGCTCGATTTTGTTGGTACTATCCAATCGAATCCAATTCAATCGCTTACTGATTTGATTCAATGAATGAATTTTCAAGTTCAACCAACCCAATCTTTATTGGAAATATCGAGTACGAGTAGATAAATAAGGATCATGAGGAAGTGTTTCATTTATCTATCATTAGAAACAGAAACAATCCCATCTAGAATTATATATATGGATATATATATAATGTATTGAATTCGAACCCGAACTTGATTTATGAGTCATTATTGATATCTCATCCGCCGGTCTTCCTTATTTTTTTATTTCCGCCTAGTCTTCTTTCCATTTTGTATTCTGTATATATTTTTTTTTCACATATACGATATACATATACAACATATATCACTGTCAAGAGTCAATTTGTTATTATATTATTTGGTTTGTTTAGTAGATAAAAA